CGACTCTATTACATAAGTTAATTCCTAACTTTTTCTATCTTATATTTCTATATAGGCATAAGTAAGCAGTTCTTTTCTTAATGTATTGGACCAAAACCTCATTAATTGATCTTTACGGTGCTTCCTCTCTATCAATTAGATCTTTTTTTTTTATCCATAGATATAGAAAAAAGTATCTAGGCATATTTTTACTTCTATTAGTATGAAGTTTTTTTCTTTGCTACAGCTCAAAGAAATCGTCGTTTTGGACGATGCATTTGTAGCGATCCTTTTTTTAGTATTTACTAGAAAATTTGGTCTTCTTTTTTCTTTCTATAGTGGAGATAGCCGCACGTAATGACAGATCACTGCCATATTATTAAAAGCTTGTGGTAAGAATGGGTTTCGTTCTAGTGCCCTAAAATAATATTCTAAAGCTTTCGTATGTTCTCCATTACTTGTGTGAATAAGGCCTATATTATAGAGTATATAACTTCGATCGTAAGGATCGATTTCTAGTCGCATAGCTTCATAATAATTCTGTAAAGCTTCCGCATAATTTCCTTCGGATTGAGCTGACATCCGTTACGGTCGTTATTCGATTCAAAGAATCGCCGTTCCAGAACCGTACGTGAAATTTTCACCTCATACGGCTCCTCCCTTAAATATAATATACATAATGAGAATTCAAAATACATGGCAAAAGGGATTAAAACATTCTCATTATGAACTGAGCGGGGCTAGTGTTTTTACAAAAAATATCTAGCCAACCTTCTTGCGCAAGAGCTTTTACTAGAATCAAGTGTCTTGATACTAAATAGAAAGGATAACTTCAACAATTCCTTTGTCCTCAACGCCTCCTAATTTCCAGGAAATAGTCACTTCAACAGTCTTCGATGGTTATACGGGTATCCAAAGTACGAACGAGATGGATGTTTGTTGGCCCAACCATTCTTGTTAGTCCTAACCCAGATAAGAAAGGGAGTAGGTAAGTAATTTTTAACAAAGCTTTTGTGTTGTCGATTGCTAGGTGTAGTGCTTCTTCCCCTATGCCGCCTATTGGTACTATATTACTAGGAAGTAGGATTGACCTGTAATACAAAACACAAAGGTGTAACCTTTCGTTCAATACAAAAATCTATAAATGAAGCTATAGTATTTGAGGTTGCATCAATCGGGGATACACGACGGAAGGAATCGTTCTATTTGTAAACTTCACCTTCAAGAAGCGTAGGTTTGTTTCTATAATATGGAATAAGAATATTTGTTCTTTACTATCCCGAAGTGTGTGCTTTTCTCATAAGACTAAGAGCAGTAAAAAGAAACTAAATAATAAAGAAAATCAAATCACACCATCTCTGTAATAAGTAAATGCCTCCTTTTCTCCTGAAGTTGTCGGAATTAGTCGTAATAAGATATTGGCCACAATTGAAAAGGTCTTATCAATAAAATTTCCATTTATCCGCGATCTAGGCATAGGTATCAATCCATTCTAAAATTCTTCTCATTACCCCTTAGTGGGAAAACGATTACACAAATAAAGAATTTGTACAGTACAAAATAACATAAAAACGGATTCCTTTCCAAACAAAAAAATTTCAATAAAGATACAAATTTTTGACTACTACGTATACTTCTATTTTATTTATTCGAATTGTTCCAAATGCCCCAAACTCCTTTTTCAACAATCAATAAAAAAGAGTTGAATCCCATTTGAATTCATACAAATCAAATCGAGTAGTATAGTAGCTATTCCGATTTCATCGAAGCGGAAGAATCAAAGAATTTTTCGATCAGATCAAAACTTTTTTTGATCGAAAGACGAAAAGAAAGAGAATCGAATAATCATTCTATGATGGAAATAGAATAGCTGGGAAATTCAAGAAATTTGTTGGTGAGCACTTTAAAACTAGACGGAAATTTTCTAATTTTTTTTGAGAATTTTATGGAATTCTAGTCGAAATAAAAATCGAACCATGATCAAAGAGGATCCATTAATCGTCTATAATCTAAAAACCATAAACCCAGCAATCCGTTGATTCGATTCGTTTCAATTAATTAATTGAAGCTGGTATATTATATATGAAAATATCGGATATAGAATAAAAGATAGGAACATCATCTTCGCAAATATGAATCAATAAATATATATATAACAAGGAAAAACTTGTTTTTTATTTTAATTAACTCCTACGAAGAAAGATTTTTTCGAAAAAATCTTCTATTACATTACTACTCGTTACGTTCTATTATTAGTTTGTTTATAGTCAAATAGTATAGTATTGGTGCGTTAATCCTAGTCGTACCTATTTTATACAAACAAAAATCGAATATCGTTAGTAATAGAAATATCAACATAGTATAGTAATGGCTCGCTATTTCTTCGGTTTATGAGTCATAATCGTTGTGTAGGAGAGATGGCCGAGCGGTTCAAGGCGTAGCATTGGAACTGCTATGTAGGCTTTTGTTTACCGAGGGTTCGAATCCCTCTCTTTCCGTCTTTTACTTTCACCTGATTGAATTCGCCAACATTTCTAACTTTAACAAATCAAATAACAAGAAATACTTTATTTAGAACATAAGAGTTAGATCCTTCTTGTATTTTGATATATATTTCTTCTATTTCGAATTGCTGCGATACCTAAAATACTGGAAATAAAAGAATAGACAAGGAGTGAAAATTTTTATGTGTATCTAGGATACATGAATAGGAAAAAACCGGGATGGGATAGAATAGATGAGCGGGAGAAAATCTGGGGCAAACCCCCGACTTTTAACCTTAAGTAATTTTCCTTTTCCAAATGAAAGGGGCCAAATTGTCCGAACCCCTTTCTTTTGTATTTTAGTTAGGGTTACGTCTGACGAGAATAATATTCTACCACCAGCAATTCATTGATTTGCAAACCGACCCACTTACTATCTATTATTTGATTGACTAATCCTTTATATGGAAATGGGTTAAGGGTCAAATGTTTAGGTAATTCCTCACGGGGGGATAAATCAAGAGAATTTTGAATTAGAGCTCTGGATTTTTGTTCATCCCTCGCCATAATAGTATCCTTGGGTTTGCAACGATAACTTGGTATATCTACTATATGGCCGTTAACTAAAATATGTCTATGGTTAACTAATTGGCGGGCTCCAGGAATAGTCGGAGCCATGCCCAATCGAAAAAGAATGTTATCCAAACGCATTTCAAGTAATTGTAGTAAAACCTGACCTGTTGACCCTTTGGCTTTTCTGGCGATCCGAACGTATTTAAGTAATTGTCGTTCTGTAATACCATAATGAAAACGTAATTTTTGTTTTTCTTCTAGACGAATACGATATTGCGATCTTTTCCCGGAACGTGATTGGTTTCTAAGATCACTTCCGGCTCTAGGCCTTTTATTAGTTAGTCCGGGTAAAGCCCCTAGACGGCGTATTTTTTTGAAACGAGGCCCTCGGTAACGCGACATAAAGACTCCTTTCTTTATTTATTTTCTTTATTTCTATTTATATATATATATATTCGATTTTTTTGTAAAACCGAAATTAAAACTGAACTAAATGATAAATGAAATGAAATCCACTGAAGTGTTGGATTCCAATGAATAATGAAATGGGTTGTATATACATCATATACAAAATATATAGAATATTCTATATTTTATTTTGTATTAAAATATGTAAGTAAAAAGAAAAAGGAAAAGAAAGAGTTTTCCCGATTTGGTCTGTCGAGCTTGAACCCTTTTCTTTTTATTCCTAGGTGGAAGTTTCTACAACATAATCGATCGTTATTTTTTTCTTTGAAATCGAAGAACAAAGAAAAAAATATATAAAAAGCACAAATCCAAATAAAAATCGAAAAAGCCGGCTATCGGACTCGAACCGATGACCATCGCATTACAAATGCGATGCTCTAACCTCTGAGCTAAGCGGGCTCCCGGAAATTATACATGCACTGGCATTCAATAAACTACATTTTAGTGTAAGCTTATTCATTTTTATTATTTTATGATATAAATTTGAAAGAAATATTTCAAATCAAATATCAAATAAATAGAAATATTTACTTTAGTTTTTTTCTTTCTATATAGATTCTATTTTTCGTCTAGAACGATTCGATTCTATTTCAATTAGATTTAGAAATTATATGAAATTTTCTTTTTATTTTTCAAATCCATTTCAAATCGAAATTAAAACAAAAATTCATTATGACAATAATTCTAATTTCATTATATCTATGAAATGGATAACTATTAGAGTTATAAGAGTCTGCCTTAAGAAAACCTAAAATAAACAAGAATAAAAAAATGAGAATCGATAAAGAAGAACTCTGGATTATATTACCATAATAAAATAAGATATTCTTCTGTGTGCAGCCGTAGACTATGATGACAAAAAAAGAATCGACCCTTTGAGTATTCAAAATTGCATACAAAAATGAACGGGGCGGAGGATATAGATGGTATATATCCCTCGATATTGAATTGTAGCTACAGAAAGGATAGAATCATGTCTGACTAGACAAAATCAAAGTCAAATGGAGACTTCCGATAGAGATGAAGGAAGATAGAAAAAAAAGGAAAATGGCAAAAGCATTTTTCGGTATAGTAAGCCATATTAAATCTAATGAATTCGACGGTTCCGTCAGAAATGAAAGAATAAAAGGGAAGGACATCACATGGAGATCCTAATCTTAAAAAGAAAGGGGGGATATGGCGAAATCGGTAGACGCTACGGACTTAATTGGCTTGAGCCTTAGTATGGAGACCTACTAAGTGAAAACTTTCAAATTCAGAGAAACCCTGGAATTAATAAAAATGGGCAATCCTGAGCCAACTCCTTTTGTCAAAAGCAAAAAATAAAGATTCAGAAAGCAACAATAAAAAAAGGATAGGTGCAGAGACTCAAAGGAAGCTGTTCTAACAAATGGGGTTGACTGTGCTGTGTTGTTCTAAGAATTCTTCCATCGAACCCCCACTCCAAAAAGGTTGAAGAATATACTTTATCAAATGATTACTAAGACCCCGAATCTA